AGTAATAATAGAGTTTTCATGTTTTATTTGTATATAGATATTTAATTATAAAATGTTTATACTAAATAAATTTATTTAGTATAAAATTAATTAATAAAATTATTTAATATTTAGTTTTATTTTAGTTTATAAAGTTTTATTTTGGCTTTAAAGTTTATTATCAGTTTAATTTATATGTAAATTTTTGTGAGAATTTTTATTTATTTTAATAGTAAATAATTTTTTTATTAGTCGCAGTAATTAATATTATTAATTAAGGAAACTTAGAAATAGTAATATTGAAGAGTATTGGCTAAATTTGTGCCAGCAGCCGCGGTTATACGAATAATACAAATAAATTTTTTTAGTTTGAGTTAAATTGATTATTTATAAAACAAAAATAAATTTATTAGGTGAAATTTTAAATTTATGATAATTTTAAATAAAATAATTAAAGCTTAGAAATTTTATAAATAAACTAGGATTAGATACCCTATTATTTAAAATGTATTTTTAAAAACTAAGGTAGTAGTAGTTATGTTCTTGAAACTTAAAAAATTTGGCGGTATTTTAGTCTATTCAGAGGAACCTGTCTTGTAATCGATAATCCACGATGGACCTTACTTAAGTTTGTATTCAGTTTATATACCGTCGTTATTAGAATATTTTATGAGAAAGTTAATTTTCAAGATTTTTAAAAAGAAAATATATCAGATCAAGGTGTAGCTTATATTTAAGTATTGATGGGTTACAATAAAATTATTTAAATGGATATAAATTTGAAAAATTTATTGAAAGTGGATTTGATAGTAAAATTATAGAGAATAATAATTTGATTTTAGCTCTAAAATATGCACACATCGCCCGTCACTCTTATTACTAAGGTAAGATAAGTCGTAACATAGTAGATGTACTGGAAAGTGTACCTAGAATGCAATTTAAAGCTTATTTAGTAAAGCATTTCATTTACATTGAAAAGATTTTTGTGCAAATCAATATAAATTGATTATATTTTATTTATTAATTGATTTTTTTTTTATTATAAATTATTAAAAGTAATTATTATAAGATTTGTTTAAGTATTTTATAAAGAAAAAATAATTTTAATTATAGTTAAATAGTATTGTGAAAGAAAATTGAAATAATTTGAAAAATTAATATTTTAAAAGAAAATTTAATTTGTTGTACCTTGTGTATCAGGGTTTATTAAATAAAAATTATTTATAATAATTTTCTCGATTTTAAAAGAGTTAATATACTATGAAAGTTAATGTTACAAAATTATTTTGTATAGTATATTAGAAATGAAATGTTATTCGTTTTTAAAGGTATCTAGTTCTTTAAGAAATAAATTTAATTTAGAAATTTTATATTATTTAGTTAAATATATTAATTAAATAATTATTTTATTTTAATATTTTGTGGGATAAGCTATGAAATAAATTATTAAAAATTATTAAATGATTTAATAAATATAGGCTTAGAAATAGCTATTATTAATAAAATTGTTATAATTTATTTTATAATATTGATTATTTATTAGATTTTAATTATGTATTAAAGTATTTATTTTAATTTAAAAAATAAAAAAATAATGATAAAATTAGTATATTATATTGTATAAATATAATGAATTGATAAGTTTTTATAAAGAACTCGGCAAAAATAATGTTCGCCTGTTTAACAAAAACATGTCTTTTTGAATTTTTTTAAAAGTCTAGCCTGCCCACTGAATAATTTAAATGGCCGCAGTATACTAACTGTGCAAAGGTAGCATAATCATTAGTCTTTTAATTGAAGGCTGGTATGAATGGTTGGACGAGATATTAACTGTTTCATAAAAATTTATAGTAGAATTTTATTTTTTAGTCAAAAAGCTAAAATAAAATTAAAAGACGAGAAGACCCTATAAATCTTTATATATATAGATTGTTAGAATTTTGTAGATTTTTTTTATTATAATAATTAATTATATTTTATTGGGGTGATATTAAAATTTAATAAACTTTTAATTTTTTTAATCATTAATTTATGAATAATTGATCCGTTAATAACGATTAAAAAAATAAGTTACTTTAGGGATAACAGCGTAATTTTTTTGGAGAGTTCATATCGATAAAAAAGATTGCGACCTCGATGTTGGATTAAGATATAATTTTAGGTGTAGCCGCTTAAATTTTAAGTCTGTTCGACTTTTAAATTCTTACATGATCTGAGTTCAAACCGGCGTAAGCCAGGTTGGTTTCTATCTTTAATTAATTAAAATATTTCAGTACGAAAGGACCTAATATTTAATAAATAATTATTTTTATATTGAATATAAATAATTTATACTATTTTGGCAGATTAGTGCAATAAATTTAGAATTTATTTATGTGAATTTTATCACAAATAGTACTTGTTTTTTATAGAAAATTTATTATTTATTGTTGGTAGATTATTATTAATTATCTTTGTATTAGTAAGAGTTGCGTTTTTAACTCTTTTAGAGCGTAAGGTTTTAGGGTATATTCAAATTCGTAAGGGTCCTAATAAGGTTGGTATTGCTGGTATTCCTCAGCCTTTTTGTGATGCAATCAAATTATTTACTAAGGAACAGACTTATCCTTTATTGTCAAATTATATTTCTTATTATTTTTCTCCTATTTTTTCTTTATTTCTTTCTTTATTGGTTTGGATATGTATACCATTATTTGTAAAACTTTTTTCCTTTAATTTAGGTTTATTATTTTTTTTATGTTGTACAAGTTTAGGAGTATATACTGTTATAATTGCTGGTTGATCTTCTAATTCTAATTATGCTTTATTAGGGGGATTGCGAGCAGTTGCTCAAACTATTTCTTATGAAGTTAGATTGGCTTTAGTTTTATTGAGTTTTGTTTTTTTAATTGGAGGTTATAATATATTAATATTTTATAAGTATCAAATATTTATTTGATTTTTATTTATTATATTTCCTATAGCTTTAGTTTGATTTAGTATTTCTTTAGCGGAAACTAATCGAACTCCTTTTGATTTTGCGGAAGGGGAATCTGAATTAGTTTCAGGATTTAATGTAGAATATAGAAGAGGAGGATTTGCTTTAATTTTTTTAGCTGAATATGCAAGTATTTTATTTATGAGAATATTATTTTGTGTTATATTTTTAGGGAGAGATGTATTTTCTTTATTATTTTATGTTAAATTGACTTTTATTTCTTTTATATTTATTTGAGTTCGAGGAACTTTACCTCGGTTTCGGTATGATAAGTTGATATATTTAGCTTGAAAGAGATTTTTACCTTTTTCATTAAATTTTTTATTATTTTTTGTGGGGTTTAAGGTTTTTTTAATTTATTTAATTTAAATAATTTTTTTTAGTAAAGTTAATAGAAAATTTAATTTCTATCTTATGTTTTCAAAACATATGCTTATTTCAAGCTCATTAACTAGTTTAATAGATTATCTCATCATTTAATAATTAATGGATTAAATATGAAATAAGAAAAGTATACTACTGTTAAAATTTGTCCAATTAAAACATAAGGTTCTTCAACTGGTCGAGCTCCGATTCATGTAAGTAAAATTACAGTGACTGTTATTAATCAAAATAGAATTTGGTTAATAGGATAAAATTGAATTCCTCGGAATTTACTTAAATGGTAGAATGGAAGAATAGCTAAGATAGCAATGGATAGAACAAGGGCAATTACTCCTCCTAATTTATTAGGAATAGATCGTAAAATTGCATATGCAAATAGGAAATATCATTCAGGTTGAATGTGAACTGGAGTGACTAAAGGATTTGCTGGGATAAAATTATCTGGATCTCCTAATAAGTAGGGGTTAATTAATACTAATAAGATTAGGATTATTGTTATTACAATAAATCCTACGATGTCCTTAAAAGTAAAGTATGGGTGGAAGGGAATTTTGTCAATATTTGAATTTAATCCTATAGGATTATTAGATCCTGTTTCATGTAGGAATAGAATATGGATTATTGTTATTGCAAGAACAATAAAGGGTAGAATAAAATGGAATGTAAAGAATCGTGTAAGGGTAGCGTTATCAACTGCAAATCCTCCTCACACTCATTGTACTAAGTCAATTCCAAGATAGGGGATAGCTGAAAGAAGATTAGTAATTACAGTAGCTCCTCAAAAAGATATTTGCCCTCATGGTAAAACATATCCTATAAAGGCAGTTCCTATTACTAAGAATAAAATGATTACTCCTACTAATCATGTAGGGGTAAATAAGTATGATCCATAATAGATTCCTCGTCCTACATGTAAGTAAATACAAATAAAAAAGAATGATGCACCATTAGCATGTATAGTTCGTAATAATCAACCATAATTTACATCTCGACAGATATGATTAACTCTATTAAAAGCTAAATTAATATCTGCTGTATAGTGTATAGCTAAGAATAGGCCAGTAAGAATTTGAATTATTAAGCATAGAAATAAAAGTGATCCAAAATTTCATCAGGCAGAAATATTAATAGGTGCTGGAAGATCTACTAGAGCTCTGTTTGCAATTCTAAGAATAGGGTGTTTAATTCGTAAAGGTTTGTTCATTAGTTGAATATTGGTCGTAAAGGTCCCTTGAATAGTTTAGTAATTTTTACTACTGCAATTAGGGTAATTAATAAATAATTTATTAATATAATAGTTAATAAATTAGTTGGATAATTATATAATTTTACAAGAGATATAGAATTTTCTATAATATATGAATTTATGTCAAAGATTGATTTAATTTCTATATTTGAATATTGTGTTAGAATATTTTTATCAATAATAATTAAAATTGAGATTCTTATTAAAAATATTACAATTGCTGTAATTATTAATTTAATTGAAAATGAGAATATTTCATTAGAAGCTAATGATGTTACATAAATAAATAAAACTAGTATTCCTCCTAAAAATACTAAAAATAAAATATAAGAAAATCAGAATGTTTTAGTTATTAATCCTGATGTTAAACAAATTAGTGTTGTTTGGATTAATAAAGTTAATCCTATAGCTAAAGGATGTTTTATATTAAAGAAAATAAAATTAAAAATAAGTAGTAATGTTATTAAAATTCATTGTATAATATCAAGAGGTAGTTTAATTAAAATATTAATTTTGGGGATTAATGATAAAGAAATTTCTTTTCTCTTGAAGTTTTAAAAGAATAGTTCTTATTTTTGATTTACAAGACCAATGTTTTTATTAAACTATTAAAACTAATGTTAACAATTTTAAATTGAATTTTATCTAGTATTTTATTTATTATAGGGGTGTTTACTTTTGTCTCTAATCGTAAACATTTATTATCTATATTATTAAGATTAGAATATATTGTTTTAAGATTATTTTTATTGTTATTTATTTATTTAAATATACTTAATTTTGAATTTTTTTTTAGAATAATATTTTTAACTTTTAGAGTATGTGAAGGTGCATTAGGGCTTTCTATTTTAGTTAGAATAATTCGTACTCATGGTAATGATTATTTTCAAAGATTTAATATTTTACAATGTTAAAAATTATTGTTTTTATTTTATTTTTATTTCCTTTATGTTTAATATATAATACATATTGAATGGTTCAAAGTTTTTTATTTTTATTAAGATTTATTTTTATTTTAATAAATATATATAGAAATTATTTTATATCTGTTTCTTATTTTTTTGGTTGTGATATAATTTCTTATGGATTAATTTTATTAAGTTTATGAATTGTTTCTTTAATGTTAATGGCTAGAGAATCTGTTTTTAAATATAATAATTATGTAAATTTATTTTTAGTTAATATTGTTTTATTATTGATTTTATTAGTATTAACTTTTAGAAGAATAAGTTTATTTATATTTTATTTATTTTTTGAAAGTAGATTAATTCCTACTTTATTTCTTATTTTAGGTTGGGGTTATCAACCTGAACGTTTACAAGCTGGTGTATATTTATTATTTTATACATTATTAGTTTCTTTTCCTATATTGGTAGGAATTTTTTATACTTATAAGATTGCAGGTACTATAAATTTTTATTTATTAAATAATTATATATTTGATTTAGAAATTTTATATTTTTCTTTAGTGATAGCTTTTTTAGTTAAGATGCCTATATTTTTAGTCCATTTATGACTTCCTAAGGCTCATGTAGAAGCTCCTGTTTCTGGGTCTATAATTTTGGCTGGAATTATATTAAAATTAGGAGGTTACGGTTTATTACGAGTTTTATCTTTTTTACAATTAATAGGTTTAAAATTTAATTATATTTGAGTTAGAATTAGATTAGTGGGAGGAGTATTAGTTAGTTTAATTTGTTTACGTCAAACAGATTTAAAGGCTTTAATTGCTTATTCGTCGGTTGCTCATATAGGAATTGTTTTAGCAGGTTTAATAACAATAACTTATTCTGGAATTTGTGGTTCTTATACTTTAATGATTGCTCATGGATTATGTTCTTCTGGATTATTTTGTTTAGCTAATATTTCTTATGAGCGGTTAGGTAGTCGTAGATTATTAATTAATAAGGGGTTATTAAATTTTATACCTTCTATAGCTTTATGGTGATTTTTATTAAGTTCTGCTAATATAGCAGCTCCTCCAACATTGAATTTATTGGGGGAAATTTCTTTAATTAATAGAATTGTTAGTTGGTCTTGAGTTACAATGTTAATATTATCACTATTATCATTTTTTAGAGCTGCTTATACTTTATATTTATATGCTTATAGACAACATGGAAAGATTTTTTCTGGGGCGTATTCATTTAGTGGGGGTTCTGTTCGAGAATTTTTACTTTTATTTTTACATTGATTTCCTTTAAATTTATTAATTTTGAGGGGAGATATATGTATATTATGATTATGTTTAAATAGTTTAAAAAAAATATTGATTTGTGGTGTCAATGATGAGAGTTATTCTCTTTAGATCGTGAAATATTTATCAATTTGTACAATTAGATTTATTAGATTGTTTTTTTTTAGATTATCTAGTTTTTTATTAGGTATTATTTTTATTATAAATGATTATAGAGTTTTCATGGAGTGAGAAGTAGTTTCTTTTAATTCAATAAATATTGTAATGACTTTATTATTTGATTGAATGAGTTTAATTTTTTTATCATTTGTATTAATAATTTCTTCTTTAGTAATTTTTTATAGAAAGGAGTATATAAGTAGTGATTATAAAATTAATCGATTTATTATGTTAGTATTAATATTTGTTAGTTCAATAATGTTATTAATTATTAGTCCTAATTTAATTAGAATTTTACTAGGATGAGATGGATTAGGACTTGTTTCTTATTGTTTAGTAATTTATTTTCAAAATGTGAAATCATATAATGCTGGTATATTAACAGCTTTGTCAAATCGAATTGGAGATGTTGCTTTATTATTAGCAATTGCTTGAATATTAAATTATGGAAGTTGAAATTATGTTTTTTATTTAGAGGTTATGAAAAGTGATTTAGAAATATTAATTATTGGAAGATTAGTTATGTTAGCAGCAATAACTAAAAGTGCTCAAATTCCTTTTTCTTCTTGATTACCTGCTGCTATGGCTGCTCCAACACCTGTTTCTGCTTTGGTTCATTCTTCAACTTTAGTAACAGCAGGAGTTTATTTATTAATTCGATTTAATATTGTTTTAAGAAGATCTTGAATAGGAAACTTATTATTATTAATTTCTGGATTAACTATATTTATAGCTGGTTTAGGAGCTAATTATGAATTTGATTTAAAAAAAATTATTGCTTTATCTACTTTAAGTCAATTAGGATTAATAATAAGTATTTTATCTATAGGTTATTATAAATTAGCTTTTTTTCATTTATTGACACATGCATTATTCAAGGCTTTATTATTCATATGTGCAGGAGCTATTATTCATAATATGAATAATTGTCAAGATATTCGTTTAATAGGAAGTTTAAGATTAATGATACCATTAACTTCTTCTTGTTTTAATGTTGCTAATTTAGCTTTGTGTGGAATACCTTTTTTAGCTGGGTTTTATTCTAAGGATTTAATTTTAGAAATAGTTTCTTTATCTTATATTAACATATTTTCTTTTTTTTTATACTTTTTTTCAACTGGATTAACAGTTTGTTATTCATTTCGTTTAGTATATTATACTATAACTGGAGATTCAAATTTTTCATCTTTAAATATACTTAATGATGAAGGTTGAGTTATATTAAAAAGTATAATAGGTTTATTAATTTTAAGAATTTTTGGAGGTAGAATATTGAGATGATTAATTTTTCCAAGTCCTTTAGTAATTGTTTTACCTTATTATTTAAAATTGTTAACTTTATTTGTTTGTATTGTAGGAGGATTAATAGGATATTTGATTTCTAATGTATCTTTATTTTTTTTTAATAAGGCTTTAAATAATTATGATAGTTCTTATTTTTTAGGATCAATATGATTTATACCTTATATTTCTACTTATGGAATTATGAATTATTCATTAATTGTTGGTAAATTAGTTGTAAAATCTTTTGATCAAGGTTGATCAGAGTATTTTGGAGGTCAACAATTGTATTATAATTTAGTTAAAAATTCTCAATTAAATCAAGTTTTACAAAATAATAATTTAAAGGTTTATTTATTGAGTTTTATTCTTTGAATTGTGGTTATGTACATGTATATAATTTGTTTTTATTCAAATAGCTTATATTTAGAGTATAACACTGAAGATGTTAGGGAGATAAATTTATCTTTGAATAAGTATAGTGAATTTTTTTTAGTAATTTATAAAAAGAATTATTTTAATTTTACAATGAAAATGTAATGTTTTTTTTAAACTATATAAACTAAAGAAGTATAAATGGAATTTAACCATTAAAAGATAAAAGTTAGCAGCTTTTTCTTGAACATCATACTTCTTTAATTGGAGTTTAAATCTCAGTTCTATCATTAACAGTGATAAGCCTCTTTTTGGCTTCAATTAAAGAATAAGGGTAAATTATACCTAAGATTAGGTCGAAACTAATTGCAATTTATCGCTTCATATTCAAGGTAGATTGAATATTCAATACTTTTTGAATGCAAATCAAATGTTATAGTTAACTACAACCCTATTAGTTAGATCAATTTAATATTCCTTGATTTCATTCATGATAAAGTCCAATAAGTAAAATTAAAATGAAAATAATTGATGTAGTTGTTCATATAAAAAGATTTGAGAATTTAATAATATAAATAATTGGTAAAATTAATGCAATTTCTACATCGAAAATAAGAAAAATAATTGTAATTAGAAAGAATCGAAGAGAAAATGGTAAACGAGAAGAAGATTTTGGATCAAATCCACATTCAAATGGGGAAGATTTTTCTCGGTCAACTAATGTTTTTTTTGATAAGATAGAGGCTAGTAATATTACTACTATAGAGAGTATTATAATAATTAAACCTATTGTTAAAATTGATAAAATTATCTATACTATTAATAATAGACCATATGATTGGAAGTCAAATATACTTTTTATACTATATAGATAATTAATTAACCTCCTCATCAATAAATTGATACATAAAGGAATAATCATACAATATCAACAAAGTGTCAGTATCAGGCAGCAGCTTCAAATCCAAAGTGGTGATTTTTTGAGAAATGGTTATTTAAATGTCGAATTAAGCAAATTAATAAAAATGTGGTTCCAATTAATACATGAATTCCATGGAATCCCGTTGCTATAAAGAATGTAGATCCATAAACTGAATCAGCAATAGTAAAAGGTGCTTCAATATATTCATAAGCTTGAAGAATTGTAAAATAAATACCTAGTGTTACTGTAAAGAATAAACTTTGTGCTGCTTGGGAATGATTTCCCTCTATTAATCTATGATGAGCTCAAGTTACTGTGATTCCTGAAGTTAATAAAATTACAGTATTTAGTAGTGGAATTTGAAATGGATTAAATGGTGTAATTCCTATTGGAGGTCAAATAGCTCCTAATTCAATAGATGGAGATAGTCTTCTGTGAAAAAAAGCTCAGAAAAAGGATACAAAAAATAAAACTTCTGATAAAATAAATAGAATTATTCCTCATCGTAATCCTGTTGTTACGGCTTCAGTGTGAAGACCTTGAAAGGTTCCTTCTCGAGAAACATCTCGTCATCATTGGTATACAGTTAAAATTGTAATAATATTTCCTAAAAGGAATAGAGATATATTATATTGATGGAATCATTTTACTATTCCAGCTACAGTTGTTATTGCTCCAATTGAGGCAGTTAAAGGTCATGGTCTATAATCTACTAAATGAAATGGGTGGTTTGAGTGAGTTGACATTAATTTACTTCTCTAGAATAAAGGGTAGAAAGAACAGCAAATACATATGATTGAATTATAGCTACTGCAGATTCTAAAACTAATAAGGCAATTTGAGTGATAATTAGTACTCTTAATAAAATAGTAGATATTGAAGGACCTGTATTTCCTAAAAGGGTAAGTAATAAATGTCCTGCAATTATATTAGCTGTTAATCGTACAGCTAATGTTCCTGGTCGAATAATATTACTAATTGTTTCAATACATACTATAAATGGTATTAATACAGCAGGTGTTCCTTGAGGTACTAAGTGAGCGAATATATGTTGTGTATTATTAATTCATCCAAACAATATAAAACTTAATCATAAAGGTAAAGCTAGTGTTAATGTTAAAGTTAAATGACTAGTACTTGTGAAGATGTAAGGAAACAATCCTATGAAGTTATTAAATAAAATTATTGAAAATAAAGATACGAATAAAAAAGTTGAACCATTAGCTCCTATAGGACCTAATAGAGTTTTAAATTCTTTATGAAGAGTTAATAGAATATTATTTCAAAAAATATGATATCGTGAAGGTATAAGTCAATAAGCAGATGGAATTATTAAAATTCCTAAAAAAGTTCTTAGTCAATTTAATGATAAATTGAAAATACTTGAAGAAGGGTCAAATACTGAAAATAAATTTGTTATCATTTTCAATTTAATGAATTTATAGATTGTGTTTTAATCGAAAGACTTGATTTAGGTATAGAAGGAATAAAAGAGTAATAATTTATTATATTAAAAATTACAAATGCAATAGAAAAAATAATAAATAAACTTAATCAACCAATTGGTGCTATTTGAGGAATTAAAAAATATCAATAAGTTGATAATTTTAGTTTGACAAACTAATGTTATTGGTTTAACTAATTTTTTCATTAGAAGTAAGTGCTAATTTACTATAGAATGGTTTAAGAGACCAGTACTTGCTTTCAGTCATCTAATGAAGAGTTTATATTATTAGAAATTCATTTGATAAAATAATTTACAGGAATTCTTTCGATTACAATTGGTATAAAACTATGATTAGCCCCACAAATTTCTGAACATTGTCCATAAAATAGACCTGGGCGGTTAATTAAGAAATTAGTTTGATTTAATCGACCAGGAGTTCCGTCAACCTTTACTCCTAATGCAGGAATTGTTCATGAATGAATGACATCTGCAGCTGTTACTAAAATTCGAATTTGTGAATTTATTGGTAATACTACTCGATTATCTACATCTAATAGTCGGAATCTATCTAAAGATAGTTCATTAGTAGGAATTATATAAGAATCAAATTCAATATCATTGAAGTCTGAATATTCATAACTTCAATATCATTGATGACCAATAGTTTTTAGAGTAATTGATGGTTCATTAATTTCATCTAATAAGTATAAAAGGCGTAATGATGGGAAAGCAATAAATAAAAGAATAATTGCTGGTAAAATAGTTCAGATAATTTCAATAGTTTGTCCATGTAAAAGATATCGATTTACATATTTGTTAAATAATAATATGATTATTAAGTAACCTACTAAAATAGTAATTATTACTAAAATTAATAAAGTATGATCATGAAAAAAAATTAATTGTTCTATTAAAGGGGAAGAACTATCTTGTAAACCTAAATTTGCTCATGTTGACATTAGTTATTCTAATAAAAGTGAAATACTTTATATATGGAGCTTAAATCCATTGCACTAATCTGCCATATTAGAAATTAGTTAATAAAGGTAATTCAGAATAACTGTGTTCAGCTGGTGGGGTATTTTGAAGCCATTCAATAGATGAATTTAATTGAATTGGGAATAAAACTTGTCGTTGGGATGCTAAACTTTCTCAAATAATAAAAAAGAAAAATAAAATTCCTAATAAAGAAATTGTTGATCCAATTGTTGAGACTACATTTCAAGCTGTATAAGCGTCAGGATAATCAGAATATCGTCGAGGTATTCCTGCAAGTCCTAAGAAATGTTGTGGGAAGAAAGTTAAATTTACTCCTATAAATATAATAGTAAATTGACTTTTTAATATCTTTGTATTCATTGTTAATCCAGTAAATAAAGGGTATCAATGAACAAATCCTGCTATAATAGCAAATACTGCTCCTATAGATAAAACATAATGAAAATGTGCTACTACGTAGTATGTATCATGTAAGATAATATCAATAGATGAATTAGCTAAAACAACTCCAGTTAATCCTCCTACTGTGAATAAAAATACAAATCCTAAAGCTCATAAAGTAGCTGGAGAATAGTTTAATTGAGTTCCATAAAGAGTAGCAAGTCAACTAAAAATTTTAATTCCAGTTGGAACAGCAATAATTATTGTTGCTGATGTAAAATAAGCTCGTGTATCTACATCCATTCCTACTGTGAATATATGATGAGCTCATACAATAAATCCTAAAAGTCCAATTGCTAGTATTGCATAAATTATACCTAATGATCCAAAGGTTTCCTTTTTACCTGATTCTTGACTAATAATGTGAGAAATTATTCCAAATCCTGGTAAAATTAAAATGTAAACTTCAGGATGTCCAAAGAATCAAAATAGGTGTTGATATAAAATAGGATCTCCTCCTCCTGCAGGGTCAAAAAATGAAGTATTAATATTTCGGTCAGTTAATAATATAGTAATTGCTCCAGCAAGTACGGGTAAAGAAAGTAATAAAAGTAAAGCTGTAATTACTACTGATCATACAAATAAAGGTATTCGGTCAAAGGTAATACCTGAAGATCGTATATTAATGACTGTAGTAATAAAGTTTACAGCACCTAAAATTGAAGAAATTCCAGCTAAATGAAGTGAAAAAATAGCTAAATCAACAGAAGCTCCTCCATGAGCAATATTAGATGATAAAGGAGGGTAAACAGTTCATCCTGTTCCAGCTCCATTTTCTACTATACTGCTTACTAGAAGTAGAGTTAATGCGGGAGGTAAAAGTCAAAAACTTATGTTATTTATTCGAGGAAAAGCTATATCGGGGGCTCCTAGTATAATTGGCACTAATCAATTTCCAAATCCTCCAATTATAATTGGTATTACTATAAAGAAAATTATAATAAAAGCATGAGCTGTAACAATTACGTTATAAATTTGATCATCTCCAATTAATGCACCAGGGTGACCTAATTCTGCTCGAATAAGAATTCTTAGGGAAGTTCCTACTATACCTGCTCAAGCTCCGAAAATAAAGTATAAAGTTCCAATATCTTTATGATTAGTAGAGAATAACCATTGTTGCGATTAAATGGCTGAAATTTAGGCAATAGACTGTAAATCTATTTATGAGGGTTATTCTCTTTAATCATAAATAATTGGCTTTATAGTCAATAATGACATTAGACTGCAATTCTAAAGGAGTAAATATTTACTAAGGCTTAAAAGATTATTCTTATATTTATAGCTTTGAAGGCTATTAGTTTATTTAACTTAAAGCCTTAAAGTATAAAATATAAAGAAAATATTAAAAATAATCCTATAGAAGAAAAAAATGAATACGTTATGAAAGTTGTTAAATAATTTGAATTATATAATGAATTAGTTATTCAATTATTTTCATGATAATTAAGTATAAATGCTCTATAAGATAGTCGTATATAAAAGTATAAGGTAATTAAAGTTATTAGAACTATGAAAGTTAATAAAAATAATTGATTATTTATTGTTAAAGATTGAATTACTAATCATTTTGGTAAGAATCCTAAAAATGGTGGTAATCCACCTAATGATAATAAATTAAAAAATAGAAAAAATTTTATTGTTTTTGAATGAAAGGATAGTGTAAATAATTGGTTAATATGGGATGTTTTAAATATATTAAATATAAAAATTATTGTAAAAGTTAAAAAAGTATAAAATATAAAATAAGTTATTCACATTAAGTTTCTATTATATATTGCAGCTAATATTCATCCTAAGTGATTAATTGAAGAATAAGCCATTAACTTTCGGAGAGAGGTTTGATTTAATCCACCTAATGCTCCAATTAAACTTGATAAAATAATTCTAGTAATAATTAAAGGTTTAAAAATAATATAAGAAATTAATATTAAAGGGGCAATTTTTTGTCAAGTTATTAAAATTAATGCATTTAATCAAGATAGACCTTCTATCACATTAGGGAATCAAAAGTGAAATGGAGCAGAACCTCTTTTTAACAGAAGAGCAGAAAAAATTATCATTTCTATTAAAAAATTAGAATTAATTTTATTTGAATTTAATAAAAATAAAATTGTAGCAAATAAGAACACTGAAGAAGCTAATGCTTGTGTTAGGAAATACTTTAATGAGGCTTCTGTTGATATTAATTTATTATCTCTTATTAGGGGAATAAAAGATAATAAATTAATTTCTAAACCCATTCAAGCTCCTAGTCAAGAATTAGCTGAAATAGAAATTAGTGTTCCTATTATTAAAATTATGAAAAATACAATTTTTGATGAATTGTTAAAAATTAAAAAGAAAAGGATTAGAACCTTTATAAATGGGGTATGAGCCCAGTAGCTTAGTTAGCTTATCTTTTTATATTTTGGTGTATGATGCACAAAAGTTTTTGATACTTTTAGAAATAGTTTAATTCTATTAAATATAATGAATGTAATATTAATTACATGATTTACCCTATCAAGGTAATCCTTTTGTCAGGCAATTCATT